CCAATCTATTCTTGAAATAGACAACTCGCACACACTCCCTTTCCAAAAAAAATCAATACACCAACCACTACAGTTAGATTTATTAGATTTGTTGCTAAAATATCGGTATTAAGCCCGAAACTCCCAGCGGATGGCCAGTGAGCTAAAAAAACGAAAGAATGGGTTACATTTTTCATATGCTCTCCTCTTATAGATAGGACGAACAAAGAACAAAGTTTTTCGATCACTTACTTCGCTCGCCCTTTTTTGATCGGTTTTTTTAATGCAATTTTTTTTTAATGCAAATAGATTCAATCTAGTAATTTATTTTAGATTAAGTCTTAGGTCTCGTTTGACCTGTGAAAGACCTCCTTTGTTGAAATGTTCCCAAAATTCCTAAAATAAAAGGAAAAAGACTTTCCACTGTCCTAAACTAAGGACGGGAAGGAAGAAGGCGAGCATATCCTCTAAATTGATCATCCTCAAATCAGCCCTTCCTGGGGTGGGGTATTGTCTGTCCCAATAAATAGATAATTCCAGGAGTAATAAATAGGAGTAAAGTATTGATATAATTGGAATTGCAGAAGCAAATACCAATTTACTAAAAAAAGAAAAAAGTATCTAATCTAAAGCACTCATTTTCTTTTTTAGGATTAAACAAAAGGGTTCGCAAATAAAAGTGCTAGTGCCACAACTAGTCCATAAATTGTTAAAGCTTCCATAAAAGCTAGACTAAGCAATAAAGTACCTCGTATTTTACCTTCTGCTTCTGGCTGTCTCGCAATACCTTCTACAGCTTGTCCTGCAGCAGTACCTTGACCAACTCCAGGGCCAATAGAAGCAAGCCCTACGGCCAATCCAGCAGCAATAACGGAAGCAGCAGCAATTAGTGGATTCATGGTGAGTTCCTCGTGTCAAAAAAAAAGAAATGGTTAAGGATACAATCAACCAAGAAATTCTTACTTCTAAGCTCTATTGGGGAGAAGTAACTAAAAAGTACAAATTGAAATGATAATCTGAATTGTCCGAACTACTTCGAGATCTCATTTTTAGTTTCTAATCATTAGAGGTTTGTGTAAATCCATATGATTCTTATTATTCTATTTCTCTTTCTTTCCAACCAACAACTCTTTCATTCCATCCTTCTTTCTTTACTCTTCGATATCCTTGAGTTCCTATTATTTCCCCTATAATCTAATCCATAATAAAAGACGAAATAGAGGAAGAACCCCTATTGAAATCGACCTAATCCAAATCCAATAGGAATTAAATCAAGATATACAATTGATAACAATATGCTGCATAGAACTGGATATGGAATCCAATTCCATATAGAGGGAATTCGATATATCGGATTAGATAATGAATCTAACTTAGGAATATATAATATCCCATATACACTTGTTTCTTCTATTTTGCGTATTTTCTTATTTTCTATTGAATCGGATTCGAAAATCATTCCTTAAAGTGGAAACCCGCACAAAAGATGACTGGACTTCTAGACATTAAGGATATAGATCTAGCCTGACTCCGCCCCCCTTAATGCATATATACTTTGACAATTCCGTAATATAGTCTATTCTCTCTCCTACAACTCTAGGTTGTATATTCATACGCATTTCTAACTATTTTGTTTTCCAACCAAGCGGATTATCTGGAACCATGCATGAATTGAGCTAAGCTAAAAAAAAAAGACTATTTCGAAAACTAGTCAATTCAATGATGACCCTCCATGGATTCACCTATATAGGCTGCGGCTAACGTTGCAAAAATAAGAGCTTGAATACCGCTTGTAAATAATCCAAGAAACATGACCGGTATAGGGACTACTAAGGGGACTAAAGAAACAAGAACAACAACGACTAATTCATCCGCCAATATATTCCCGAAAAGTCGAAAACTAAGCGATAATGGTTTTGTGAAATCTTCTAGGATGTTAATTGGTAAAAGGATTGGAGTTGGTTTAATATATTTCTCGAAATAACTCAATCCTTTTTTGCTAAGACCCGCATAAAAATATGCCGCTGACGTGAGTAAAGCTAAAGCAACAGTAGTATTTATATCATTCGTGGGCGCTGCTAATTCCCCATGGGGTAACTGTATAATTTTCCAAGGTAAAAGAGCACCCGACCAATTCGAAACAAAAATAAAAAGGAACATAGTTCCAATAAAGGGAACCCAGGGACCATATTCTTCTCCAATCTGAGTTTTGCTCAAGTCTCGAATAAACTCAAGCACATATTCGAAGAAATTCTGACCGTCGGTCGGGATGGTTTGTGGATTCCGAACAGCTATGATAACTGAACCTAGCAAGATAGTAATTACGACCCAAGAAGTGATGAGTACTTGGGCATGAATTTGGAAACTTCCTATTTGCCAATAGAAGTGTTGGCCTACTTCTACACCCGATATATCGTATAACCCCTTGAGTGTTTTAATGGAACATGGTATAATATTCATATTGTCCTCTGATAAAAATTGAACTTCAAAAAAGGAATTCTTTTGATTCAACCATCTCTTTCTCAACTCAGCAACTTGAAGTATTAATCTTATATTTAGGATACCAAGAAATCACATCAGATCATAATATATATCAATACCCTCTAATATATATCAATATTCCCCTTCTTTTATCTATACAAAACAAAAAAGAATAGTAAGTGATCCCATAAATCTACGCAGTTGCCCAAGAATTCACTATTCTTCTTAATCAACGATTTCTTATATAGAGAGAACGGCCCTCACAAATTGCAAATACTAATTTGTTAAGAATCAATCGAATTGAAGTCATAGTGTCATCGTTGGCTGGAATCGATATATTCGCGAGATCTGGGTCACAATTTGTATCGACTAAAGAAATAGTAGGAATCCCCAAAATGGCACATTCCCGAAGAGCTATATACTCTTTTTGCTGATCGAGGACGATCACAATGTCTGGCAACCTCGTCATATATTTGATCCCGCCGAGATATCTTTGCAAGGTCGATAATTTTCTCTTCAAGATTGCCACATCTCTTTTTGGGAGATGGTGGAATTTTCCCATCTTTTCTTCTGCTCTTAAGTCTCTAAATTGAGAAAGTCTAGTTTTCGTAATCGACCAATTCGTTAACATACCACTGAACCACTTTTTATTAACATAATGACAACGAGCCCTTATTGCAGCTGATGCTACTAAATACGCTGCTCTTTTTTTGGTACCAACAATTAAGAAGCTTTTTCCCTGACTTGCTGCATCAAAAACTAAATCACAAGCTTCTGATAAAAAGCGAGCCGTTCTAGCGAGATTTGTAATATGAGTACCTTTACGCTTTGCCGAGATGTAAGGGGCCATTTTAGGATTCCATTTCTTAATACCATGACCAAAATGAACTCCCGCTTCTATCATCTCTTTCAAATTGATGTTCCAATATCTTCTTGTCATTTTTTCCACACTTCCTTTTGATTTTTTCTTTTTTTTTCATCCTACCATTCAATTACGGAATTTATTTCTTTTTGAAGATTAAGAAAGAGCCGAAATAGCTTGAAATAAATAATAATTGTTCCGATGTAACCTTCCACTGAGAATTGGCCATTGATACATGGTATAAACGTAACCTTAATGAATTAACTGACTTCTTTTACTTATTAAAATAAAAATCTAAAATCTGACCTGTTAGTGTTCTAAGGTCAAAAGTCTAGTTTAAAGTCAAAAAATCTGCTTTATGTATCCTTAAATCGTATAATTGGGGGTAAATGGGGGTTCTGATGTCTCATAGAAATTGTTTGTTACGTCAGAATCAGAAGAAACTAATTCTGTATGGAGAAACAAAATATCTCTCATTTCCGACGCGAATAGATTTTTTTTTTGAATTTCGAAATAAAGGTTCTTGTCTTGTGGGGAACGATGCACAAATTTTTGGAATCCGGTACCAACAGGTATAATCCCCCCCAGAACTACGTTTTCTTTGAGGCCTTTCAACCAATCAATACGACCTCGTAGGGCAGCTTTTGCTAAAACTCGAGCAGTTTCTTGAAAACTTGCTTCAGATATGAAACTTTGGGTATTCAGGGAAGCCCTTGTTATTCCCAATAAGATTGCCCGATAATAGATCGATTCATCCAAAGCTCGCCCTGCTCGTTCCGCTCGCAATAATCCGATTAATTCCCCAGGTGAAAAAACATTAGACATTCCATCTTCGGAAACCCGCACTTTTGATGTTACTTGGCGTATAATAATCTCTATATGTCTATTATGGATCTGTACCCCTTGGGATCGATAAACCTTTTGGATCTTATTAACCAAAGAGATACGACTTTGGGCTATGGTTAGCTCAGCTCCAATCAAGAATCCCCAGGGGACCCCAAGAATTCTTGGTATACGCTCATTCCAATCCTCAATTCTCCTTTCGAGATTCGGCGATAGTGAATCAATTGAACGCGCTTCAAAGATTTGTTCTACTTTTGGAAGACCTTGCGTTATGTCACTAGATCTCGATTTTTCATATATAAACGTAACTAACCTATCTCCTTTGTAAAGGATTTCTCCATAATGACCATGAACAGTTGCTCCTGTAGTGGCCAAATAAGGCTTAGCTGCTCTTATAACAAAGGAATCAATATTAACAATGAAAATTTGACCAGATTTTTTTATGTGCGATTTAAATAGACATACATTTTCGCAAATAAATTGTCCAAGGTGAATTATTGCCGATGTCTCCTCCCAAGAATCATGATGGAGAAAGTGCCAATTCAAATGGAATGGATCCAACATGATGTTACTATCGAAATTCGAAATCCTTTGATTTTCATCTATTAAAGAGTATTTAAGCCCTTGAAGTACTTGGAAGGTTTGTTTCAAATTGTCAAGGAACAAATATTTTTTTAACAGGATCTGATTATGCGTTAGTAAATAGTAAGATGAAGAAAAATTCGATATACTAGGTACAATAGCAGCTAAGGGCCCAAAAATATCTCGAATAGGAATTCTAGGATTCGATTCTTTTACCGCATTGGGATATTTCGAATTCTTGAATAAACCAATTCTAGAACAGTTGGATGCCAACAAAATCATCAAAGATTGGTATTCTTTATTTCGATTCAACAAGGTGCCAATAGCTTCTTGATGTTGGCTAAGTGATTGAATCTTCGCCTTGGAATAAAAGGAATTGGTATTGGTGCGATCTAACCTATTATTGGGAATCGGTCCTGCACTTGTCCTATCATACCTTCTTCGTGTATACGAAATAGTGGACTTTACTAACTCAATTCTTAGGAAATCACGAATCAGATCATTTGCTCTTACCTCAACAAGGGAAGCACGAGCCTCCTCTTTTTCTTCTTGTTCCCAATTCACTACTAAGCAAGTTCGAACAAATTGACTATTCGTGTGATAAATTCTTTGAGTTAACTTGCTATTTTCATGAGAAAGAAAATTGACAAGTCGAAGTTGGAGATTATCCTCTTCTTGCAAGAGATCCTGCGGGAAAAGTGTTGCTAAATTTCTCCCTTCGTCCATTTCATATGCGACTGCAGGTCGAACCGAAACAAAATACTTTTCCTTGCTCTTGAGAATTTTTTTCCGTTGAACATAGACCCAATTTTTCCTTTTTTTTGATTCCTTAGATTCTTTCTTTTCTCTTTCTGGTGGTATCAAACTACCACCTAATATCTTATCTGCTTCTTCAGGAAAATGAATATCTCCGGAAAAGATTTTGAGTTCCGTATGGCTTTTTTTTCTATTCACTCGGACCAATCCACCTAGTCGACTTCTTGTATTTTTTGTGAGTTGTGTATCCACTCCAATGATACTATTATCAAGTACCTTTAGGGATGAGGATCTGGGCAAGATATGCAGTTCTTGAAGAATGAAAAAAAACCGATCTAGTTCTTTTTGGTATTTTAGACTAAATTCTTTTGTTCCTTGATGCTCAATCAAACCCTCTTTTTTTAAGATGGAATCTTCCTCTGGGCTCCCGTATTCGTCCTCTGAGTCTTCTTCTGAGTCTTCCTCTAAAGTCCCATATTCGTCCTCTGAGCCTTCCTCCGGGCTCCCATATTCGTCTTCTGAGTCTTCATCTAGAGTTCCATATTCGTCCTCTCGGGTCCTATATTTGTTCTCTGGGCTCCCATATTCGTCCTCTGAGTCTTCCTCTCGAGTCCTATATTCGTCTTCTAGGGTTTCATATTCGTCCTCTAGGATCCCATATTCATCTTCTAGGGTTTCATATTCGTCCTCTAGAGTCCTATATTCGTCTTCTAGGGTTTCATATTCGTCCTCTCGGGTCCTATATCCGTTCTCTGGGCTCCCATATTCGTCCTCTGAGTCTTCCTCTCGAGTCCTATATTCGTCCTCTAGGGTCCTATATTCGTCCTCTAGGGTCCTATATCTAAATTTCACAATTCCTGAACCCTTTTTATCTTTTCTGTATCGTGGATCGTCAAAATAAGCAAAAATAGTATTTCTACGTAAAACACCCATAAAGGGTATTTCAATAGAAATCCCCAAACAGGATATTAGTTCTTTCTCTTGTTCTTGATGATATTGTAATGGAATGACGAACCTATTTCTTCGCTTTTTCGCCAATAAATCCGAATTATCTTGAAGAATAGAAGGATAGATAAAATTCCAATGGCCGTTGGACATGATTCTATCCGGCGTTGAATAATCAAGAATTTCCCTATCTTTTTTACCAAAAGTATCCAACAGTCTATGTCTTACTTGATCATCATTAGCCATTGAGAGGTCAAAGATATATCTTCCGTCAACAGAAAAAGAATAAGTATTCATTTGATCTTGATCCTTGTGGAGCGAAAAAGACGCTATACTGGATCTGCACATACTTACTGACAATATCCATAAATGGCTTGTTTTTGGTAATCGACGAAGATTACCATATTGATATTCGGGCGCATGGTAAACATCAGTACTCCAGTGCATTTCCCCGTCTGATTCGGAATAAATATGCTTTTGTACCCTTTCTTTAAAATGCAAAGTGGACGTTCCGGCACGAATCTCCGCAATTACTTGTTCGGATTCTACATATTGATCATTTTGCACTAGAATCAAGCTTTTTGAGGGAATATTCACACTATATAGAATATCCTGACTCTGAATAGTTACATGCAAGTCTATATAACATAGAAAAGCAGGCTGCCCATGACGGGTACGTGTGGGGTGAACCAAATCCTCATTGAATTGGATTTTTCCATTCGAAGGGGATCGTACAAGGTCGGCAGTACCCCCTGTGAATACTCCACCAGTATGAAAAGTTCTTAATGTTAGTTGAGTCCCTGGCTCCCCAATTGATTGACCCGCAATAATACCTACGGCTTCCCCTAATTCGACCAGATCGCCATGAGTGGGACTCCGACCATAACATAATTGACAGATCCAAGATGTGCTCCGGCAAGTAAAGGGGGTTCTAATATATATTGGTTGTGCTCGAAATGGTTGTGCTCGAAAGGCAGTTATGAATCGATTGACTAATCCAATTCCAATATCTTGATTTCGAGCGGCAATGCATCGTGAACCGATATATATATCGTCTGCTAATACACGACCAATTAGTGTTTGGACAAAAAGTTTTTCCGTCATCCCATTTTGAGGACTCACAGAAATACCTCGGATAGTACCACAATCTCTTCTACGCACAATAATATGTTGAACTACTTCAACAAGTCTACGTGTAAGATATCCAGCATCCGCTGTTCGTACAGCAGTATCTACAACCCCTTTACGGGCTCCATAGCAGGAAATTATATATTCTGTCAAAGAAAGTCCCTCGCGTAAATTGCTTTGAATAGGTAAATCAATCATTTGTCCTTGAGGATCCGCCATTAATCCTCTCATACCTACTAATTGGTGTACTTGAGATGCATTTCCTCTAGCTCCTGAAAAAGACATTAGATAGACTGGATTAGAAGGATCCGTTATCCGAAAATTCGAATTCATTTCTTGTTTCAAATATTCACTTGTAGCATACCATATCTCAACGGATTGGCGTAATTTTTCTACCGCGTGTACAGCCCCATAATAATAGTGTTTCTCCAAAAGAAAACTCTGTTGTTCCGCGTCTTGGACTAACCATCCCTTAGAGGGTATTGTTAAAAGATCCTCGATTCCTAATGAAATCGATGTAGTAGTGGCTTGATGAAAGCCCAGAGTCTTTATTTGATCCAGTATATGGGATGTATATCCCATTCCGAAATGATCTATTAATCTGCTAATAAGTCGTTTCATAGCAGTTCCGTCTATCTCTTTATTATGAAAGACCAGATTGGCCCGTTCCGCCATACATAAGTACCCCCTTTTTCGGCTGAGTAGGATTCGACAATTGCTGAGTAGGATTCGACAATGGGCCTGAGTCAGTGATTCGAAAATTAAATTAACTTCCTTTCCTTAATCTCAATCTGGATTCGCGCGGCAAAAATGATGATACTAGCGAAATCGGAATGCCCCCCGAAAGGGGCATCGCCGAATCTAACTTCCTTGTTTAGATAGTGTATGAATAGGCCTGACTAAATCCTTGTATGGCTTCCTCTATTTCTCTATAAAAAGAAATATGACCAAGAGTGCTTCGAATGTATATAGAACGGATTTCTTTTTTTCTATTTCCCACTATTAGATAGTGGGCATAAATCTCATGATAAGTCCCCAAAGATTCATATTGAACTTCAATCGGAACTTCTCTTGACCCAATGACGCGTTGATCTAGTTTCCATCGGAGCCACAAGGGACTGTCTAAACTGATTCGTTTCTGTCTATAAGCTCCCAGTGCATCATAGGAACTAGAAAAATGGGGTTCTTTATCTTTCGTATACTTATAATTATTATTATTGTAACTTACTTTTTGATTTGGATAGTTTCCGCAACTATTATATCTATTTGCACAAATACCCCGACGGTTTCCAATCGTTAATACATAAAGTCCTATAAGCATGTCTTGGGTCGGTACGCAAATAGGATCTCCAATAGCAGGAGATAGGAGATTCATATGAGAAAACATAAGTAAACGGGCTTCCGCCTGAGCTTCCAAGGATAAAGGTAGATGAACAGCCATTTGATCCCCATCAAAGTCCGCATTGAAACCCTTACACACTAATGGGTGTAAACAAATAGTACGCCCCTCTACTAAAGTGGGTTGGAAGGCCTGTATGCCTAATCTATGCAGGGTAGGTGCTCTATTCAACAGTACAGGATGTCCCCGCATAACTTCTTGAAGTATTTCCCATACAATGGGTTCCTTTTCCCAAATTTTCCTTTTAGCAATCCTGACATTAGAAGTAGCGCGTTTCGTGATTAAATCGCGAATTACAAATAGCTGAAAAAGCTTTATTGCTATCTCTAGAGGTAATCCACATTGATGTAATGAAAGTGAAGGACCCACAACAATGACAGAACGCCCCGAGTAATCGACCCGTTTCCCAAGCAGAGTCTCACGAAACCTTCCCTCTTTACCTTCAATTACATCTGAAAGTGATTTGTATACTTTATTGTGACCATCCCTCGTTGGTTGCCCGCGGGACCCACTATCAAGAAGTGTATCCACGGCTTCTTGTACCAACTTTTCCTGGCACATTACTAAATCTGCTGGCGCTAATTCACTTCTTTTTAATAGATAGGCAAGGTTGTTGTTCCGACGGATAACTCTCTTATAAAGTTCATTAATATCCGAAGTCACTACTTTATCCCCAGACCTATAAACAATGGGTCTCAATTCGGGAGGAAGAACCGGTAATAAGCACAAAACCATCCATTCTGGTTCTACATTTGTTTGAATAAAATGTTTCGCCAATTGCATGCGTCTAATCAAAAAAACTTTTCTTATTCGTCTTTTTCTATCTTCCCATTCATCTCCACTATACCCCTCGTCTTCTAATTCCTTCCATTCGACCAAGGAATTCTCTATAATAATTCGCAAATCCAAATCTGCTAATTGTTCTCTAATAGCACCTGCTCCTGTCGCAATTTCCCGATTTCGAAATGTTGCAAAGCCTGGGGTAGAAAAAAAGGGAGAAATGCTGTGGTTACAGGATGAAATTTCATCTTCGAATAAACCTCGTAATCGTAAGAAAGTGGGTTTTTTAGCGCTGGGCCTAGCAAAAGAGAAATCGCCGTATACTAGGCCCTCCAATTTCTTAAGGGGTTTATCTAAAAGGTTCGCAATATAACTAGGAAGACCTTTCAAATACCACACATGAGTCACGGGACATGCGAGTTTGATGTATCCCATTTGATATCTTCGTATCCGAGAATCAACAAATTCTACCCCGCATTTTTGGCAAAATCTTTCGTCTTCGTTTTCAGCTACGCTCGCTCGAGAATTTCCACAAGCACAAATTCTGCTTTTTATGGGTCCAAAGATTCTTTCGCAAAACAATCCATCTTTTTCTGGTTTATCGGTTTTATAATGAAAAGTAGAGGGCCTTGTGACTTCGCCAACGACTTCCCCATTAGGTAGGTTTTTGTTAGCCCAAGCCTTTATTTGTTGAGGGGAAACGAGTCCAATTTGGAGTTGTTGATGTTTATATTGGTCAATCATAAAATAGAAATAAGAAAAGAATTTATATTTATTCCGATCAAACTTCCTCCCTATTAACCCGGAAGTTCTTCTCAGATACAAGGAAATGATTCAGTTCTAGAGCCAAAGATCGTAGTTCTCGAACGAGCACTCGAAAAGATTCTGGAGGATCCTCGTGATTAGGTACTCTTTTTCCCCAGATCGTAGCATTAAGTATTCCTTGGCGAGCTATAAGATGATCAGATTTATAAGTAAGTATCTCTTGTAAAATATGAGCAACACCAAATCCTTCTAAAGCCCAAACTTCCATTTCTCCTACTCGTTGTCCCCCTTGCTTGGCTCTTCCTCTAACGGGTTGTTGTGTAACAAGTGAGTAGGGCCCAGTAGAACGTCCATGGATTTTTTCATCAACTTGATGAATTAATTTTAAGATATAGGACTTCCCTATTAGAACAGGTTGTTCGAAGGGGTCTCCTGTTCTTCCATCAAATATTCTACTTTTTCCCGGGTACTCGGGTTCAAATACCCATGGATTTTTTGTTTGTTTACTGGCTTCATATAATTCTGAAAACACAAGTTTTCTTGAAGCCTCTTGCTCATATCTCTCATCAAAGGGTGCTATTCTATAATGTTTCTTTAGCAGATCCCCTGCTAATCCGAGCGAGCTTTCAAATATTTGTCCCACATTCATTCGTGAGGGTACTCCTAAGGGATTGAAGACCATATCAACAGGTGTTCCATCTTGCAAATAGGGCATATCTTGCCTAGGCAAAATTTTGGAAATGATCCCCTTATTCCCGTGTCTTCCGGCTACTTTATCCCCAACTTTGATTTCACGTTTCTGTAAAATATATACACGAACCATTATGTCTAGGGGGTCTCTCTGGATCCATTTCACATCGATAACGCGCCCTCTTCCACCTATAGGTAGTTTGAGAGAAGTTTCTTTTGAAGTGGATACCTCAAGACCAAATATGGCCCGTAATAATCCAGCTTCCGCGATATACGACGATTCGCTCGCTATCTGAGGCGTTAATTTACCTACTAAAATATCGCCAGTTTCTACCCAGGATCCCAACCTAACAACTCCATTTCTGTCCAAATTGCGGAGTAAATGTTCTTCTAGATGTGGTATTTCTTTAGTGATTTTTTCAGCGGAGCCTTGGCTTGTCGTATCCGTCTGAATTTCATATTTTCGGATGTGAAAAGAAGTATAAATATCCTCATATACCAAACGTTCGCTAATTAGTACTGCGTCTTCAAAATTGTAACCTTCCCATGGCATATAAGCTACTAATACGTTTTTTCCTAAAGCAAGTTCCCCACCAACTGTAGCAGCTCCCTCTGCTAAAATTTGTCCTTTTTTAATGGATTTACCCCATGGAACCCGAGGTTTTTGGTGCATACAAGTATTTTTGTTAGAGCGCCGATGGGTAACTAAAGGAATACTTATAGTCTTCCCACTACTTGATAAAAGGATCTTGTGACTATCAGTAGAAATGATCTTTCCCTCGCGTTCGGCTATAACGGAAACCCTCGAATCTAGAGCTGTTTGGCGTTCCAATCCAGTTCCAACAATGCACTTCTCGGACCGAGAAAGCGGAACTGCTTGGCGCTGCATATTAGAACTCATTAAAGCCCGATTCGCATCATTATGCTCAATAAAAGGAATGAGAGAACCTCCAATAGAAAAATATTGGAAAGGAAAAATACTTCTAACATGAATCTGTTCCCATGCAATAGTCAGGAATTCTTGACGGTATCTAGCTGGAACAACCTGTTCTTCCTGAATACCCTGATTCAAAGACAAAGAATTTCCTGCTGCTATCATATAATATTCATCTCTATTTGGTGATAAATAAACCACCTGTTTCTCTTTTTTTTCTTTTGCTTTCTCAGATATTTCATAAAATGGACTCTCTATGGATCCCCACCAGTGATCAATTCTCGCATGAATAGCTAAGGATCCAGTAAGTCCAACATTGATTCCTTCGGACGTGTCAATTGGACAAATACGCCCATAGTGACTCGGATGAATATCTCGGCTCCGAAAACTTGCAGTCCTCCCCGTCAATCCTCCAGGACCCAAACAACTCACTTTTCGCCCATGAACAGTTTGTGTCAATGGATTAGTTTGATCAAAAACTTGAGATAAGGGGTATGTGCCAAAAAAGGTCTCATAAGTAGTTATTAATAAAATCGAAGTTGAAGTTGGAGTTACCAAAGTTTGTGGAGTCGGTTTCGATTGACGTATGAATACTCTACGGATAGTTTTTTGAACCGCATGTTGTAAACGATCAAGAGCCAGTCCGAATTGATCTTGTAACAGATCCGCAACCGAACGAATACGTTTATTTTTCAAGTGATTCATATCGTCATCGTCAAGTATACCCGTTCCAAATTTCATTCCAATCAAATGATCCGTAGCGGCCAATACATCTCGTGGTAACAAGAATGTATTGTTCTGAGGTATATCAAGATTCAGTCTCCGATTCATATTTCGTCGACCAATCCTTCCTAATTCACATTTTTGTTGAAAAAATTTCTTTTGTAATTCCTCACATAAGGACTCCGAAAATACCAGGTCCCCACCTACACAAGCAAATTGTTGATAAAACTCCAAAATAGCTTTTTCTTTTGACTCAATCCTCTTCTTCTCCTTAGCATTCGGGAAAGACAAGAGAATTTCAGGGTAGGAAACATTATCTAGAATTTCTCTTAGATTCGAACCCATAGCTGATGATAGAACTAGAATAGATACCTTTTGTTTTCTACTTACGCGAGCCCATATCCTTTCTTTTTTATCAATTGCTAATTCCGATCTTCCTCCCCAATCTGATATTATAGTCCCGGTGTAGATAGAAATTCCCTTATGGTCTAATTCCGAGCGGTAGTAAATACCAGGACTTAGCAATATTTGATTGATCACAATTCGGTATATTCCATTTATTATAAAGGTTCCTAAGGAATTCATTATAGGAATGTTTCCAATAGAAATGGTTTGCTTTTGCACATCGAAACCAAAAATTAATCTCGCAGATACATATAATTCGGAAGAATAGGTGAGTGATTCATACACAGCATCCCTTTCTTTTATTGAGGGTTCTAGCAATTGATATCCTTTCGCAAATAATTGAAATGCAATTTCGTGATCTGGATCTTTAATTGTTGGAAACTTCTCAAGTTCTTCTGCCAAGCCTTGATTAATGAACCTAAAAAATCCCTCGAATTGGATCTGACTAAATCCGGGTATTGTGGACATTCCCTCATTTCCATTCCAGAGCATCTTAAGTTTCCTTTTTATCGAAGAAAAATTCCATTATCAGCTCACTCTTCATCAATCCCTATGGATCGATCTAGCAATCATGGAATCTATATTCTGTTTACTGAATCACATGAAATTCTAGGGAACTCCACATACGTATTTCATATATGTATTTCATACATATGAATAGAGACAATTACATATGAATAGAGACAATTTTGAGGAAAGTTCGAATTTGCCAGGGGTACAAATCGAATGAAAATGAATTGATAAAACATTCCTAGAAAAAAATTCTGCCACTTAATGATATTCTAATCAGATTGGATGGCAAAGATTTCTCATTTTATCTCCTTTCTATGAATGGGATAAAGCCATAATATAATAATTTATAAGCACTAGAAAGTTTGACTTTAGTTCGATTTAGAATAGCACGCTTAGTTTAATTTCAAAAAAGAATTTGAGGGTTCTTTTTTGTTTCGTAGTAGTAGAATTGCTAGAAAATATAGGATTTCATTGTAGAATCCTAAAATAAAGTAAGTCCTTTTTTTAAGTACATGCCAATCTAGTTATCCACCTCTCCACATATCCCTGCTTTTATCGTAATTTCACTTGGGTGGGCCAAGATGGTCAGGTCATACTCTATATCAGAGCAAATTTCCTTTTTTTATTCAAGATATTTAATGCAATGAAAAATTAAAGCACGATTCCCCATAGAGATATGTACATAAGGGGGATCCATGGATAATAATGCTGTTATGGATAATAATGCTGTTCGGACCTGGAGTTTACCTATACACGGATTAGGCATAAACCCATTCTATTTTATTATGCCATTAAAAGGAAGGGGGGGAGAGAATACTGATTTAAGAGTCGTTCACTACTGCAATTCAAAAAAAAGGAGAATTCTAGTTAATGGTTCCAATTTGTTCTGAATTTTGCAGCCTGTGACTGGAAATCCACTTTTTCTCCTTTTTCATCTCAATAGAAAGAAAAGGGAAGTTTTCTAGTGTTAGCAATGTGTGTTTTAAGATAGAATCCATGGAGGAGAATAATCGAAACTGGATCCAAAAAAAGCAGGAATAGATTTTTGGAAAAATATTGGAAAAAAGTAAGTAGAATTAGATTCAAGATAAAAGAAAGGGGGTTTTAGTAAGAAAACGTGGATGAATACTTGCTCTTTTCTCGATTTTAGATCGGATTTTTTGGCGGCATGGCCAAGCGGTAAGGCAGGGGACTGCAAATCCTTTATCCCCAGTTCAAATCTGGGTGCCGCCTGATCAATAAAATACTTAGGCTTATAGTACTGATCGAACTCGACAAATTCGTACCCCGCATAAGCTGGAGCAAGAGAATAACTAGGCCTGGCGATACTGGATTTTGAGAATCCATAGTTCTATTAGGGTTTGTTTTGTCGGTAGTGGCCCAATCGGCTACCAATAGGGATGAGGTAGCGTTTACTTATTCTTTTATTAATTTGAATTGATTCTTAATTGATTCGATTCGAGAATTTAAAACTACGAGGCTAAGATGTCAGAAATCTTGATATTCAAAGGGCTCCTAAGGGGCATTCTTTTTTTTTTCAATCTAAGATTGAAGAAGGGACTCCACGAAGGAATATCAAGACTTCCTAATTATTATACATTTTATTTATCGTACATCTTATGCTACCTACATACACTAAAGTAAGGGCTACTGATTCCGTCGAGAATCAGATTGAATAGGCTGATCAAAAATCAATTTCGGAGTTGTGGATAAAGTCTCCTCATTCTTTCATAGAATGATAGAAAGCGGGGCTGTAGGGTTTAGGTTAAAAATAAACATAGGCAAGGTAGGTATCCAATAAATATTTATCTATCCTAATTTTATGGTATATTCTGACGTCCTTTGCTTATAAAAAAAGGTAACAAAAGGAAGAAAAAATCTTTCTATTCCCGCGTCTTCCATTCAGGACATCATCCCCGTACTCTTTTTTAAGGAAAAGGGCTATGTATCGTATTTATACTTAATGCTCTCCAATTCTACCAGAAATCCTATAAGAATTTGTTAGGAGTAAATTCCTTGAACTGATTCATCCATAGCCTTAGGGCAGAATCCCTTTTTGACTCTGTACCCTTGATTCCACTATGATTATTGATCAATAGTAGAATAATTTCTTCATAGAAATAGGAGACATAATTTACATGGATATAGTAAGTCTCGCTTGGGCTGCTTTAATGGTAGTCTTTACATTTTCTCTTTCACTAGTAGTATGGGGGAGGAGTGGACTCTAGGGATACTACTAATTGATTGAGTAGTCGAATTGTTGTATCAACTCTTTTCTTTAATTGATCCTTTTGCATTAATCATTTTGCCAAACTTTATTCTTTCTTTCTTTAGTTTTGTTTCACTCCTGTAAGAAACTCTTGTAAGAAGGAGTCGTTCTATTCTACTCTATAGAAATAGAAAGAGCGATTACAGCAATTCATAATTTCTACTAGAAGTGACGAATGGTTAAAAAAGTTCTATACATAAGAAAATTAGACTTTCTTCCACGGAGCTATTCACAACATATCGCACACTTTCCATTTGTTTTATACTCTTTTCTTATTCTTAGAAAAATTTTTATGCTCTTTTGAAGCATCTCGCCGCATGTTTAAGCATGAAAGATTCGCTGATTTTGACTTTTACTTTTTTTCTTTTACTATAGTCTATTCTCATATTATTTTTCTCTCCCTCCATGGATTCTTTCGTGAAGAATTGTCTTCGATTTTTTTATTTTGACTTGATTGAAATTAAGTGGATGCAGTGAAAAAAGAAATTGAATTATACTACTATTTCAATCTACTAATCTATTCTATGTAGATTCAAGATAATATAATAGAAAGACTCTAAAGTGTGGTAGAAAAAACTATATGTAGTTCTTTCTACCACACTTTATGATTCCAACCAGATCCTTTCATTTAAGACTTGGATTTTTCTTTTATTTAATCCCTTTTTCATTTCTTCAATGATTAATTGGAATTCCAATTAATCATTTTGGCTGACTGTTTTTACATAAATAATAAGTAAAAAGGCAGTAGGAACTAGAATGAACAGTGCAGTAGCAATAAATGCGAGAATATTGACTTCCATAACCTCTTTTTTTTTCGCAATAACTCGGGATGTAATCCCATGGAGAGGAAAAAGGGGTATCCTGTAAATTCAAGGGGAGGACTTGCATTCTGATAATACTGAATCAATTCAATATTATGAATATCGGATCTATCAAATCAATTCATGGTTGAGAGTGGAATAGTATAACATAGGAAGATCCCTTATTCATACTAAGACCAAAATTGGTTTTTTGATTGGATTAGGAATTCTCTCTTTTTTTCATCCTTTTCTACTTTTTCTTTTCTATATCTATAACCCACGATCTTTCTTATCTTATCCAATTTCCCTTCCTTTTTCTTATAGTTATACATACAATTATGTATGTATGTATTATATGACCGACTTTCTATGGGTCACATAGACATACAAATAAGCAGTAGAAGTAGAAGTGAGATGGAGAAAAGAGGGCTTAAATAAAAAAAATCGAATATTTTCAATTTAGGAAAAAGGGCGTTTGCTTTGCTTGGTTTTTCTTTTATTTTATTAGGTTACTATCAATATCCACTTTTTGGGTCTAAAGATGAGAGCGGATCCATAAAAAAGGAGTCCGCAAATGGAATGAGAATGAGATAGATTCTTTCCAATTAGTCATTGAACATACACAAACAAAGTTGGAACTACAAAATGGAAGGGGCCTGGTTTAACCCAAAAAGTACTAATTATATTAAATTCACTGTCTAAGAATAAATGAATACAATTTATGTATGGATTCCGATAAAATACCGGTACTCTATTCCATAATCCATAAGAGTCGAATAGGAAGTTAAGATGAGGATGGTATCATCATAAGGATAGAGTAATATCCTAAATTATACTAATCCACGTATGATATGTATTTCTTTCTTTATCAACCGGGAGTAGTGAAAAAAGAAATTCCTATAGGCCTTCCCTCCCTCTTTAATGAAAAATGCGAAATCAAAAAAGTGAAGTAAGGATGCCCCATAGGTATTTGATCCTGTCTCCTGCCCCCTTTTTTTGATGGAAATTTTTTATGGAAAAAGGAAAGATGAATTTACCCATTCATTGAACCCTAGTTCGGGACTGACGGGGCTCGAACCCGCAGCTTCCGCCTTGACAGGGCGGTGCTCTGACCAATTGAACTACAATCCCCGCGGGGTGTATGGCATACCTATACCTATTTTTAAATAGAACCATAAGAAGATTCGATTCGTCTGTCGTACTCTAAGAAATAGACGAATCATATACTACATACCCATATATCGTATGTGGGTATAGTGAGAGTGACATAACTAGTATGTCGCGATTTTTTATCGCTTAAAATGGATGATAATCCACCTTTCAATAAGAAAAACTCTTTTGTTTGTAAAAAAGGAATGAGAGAAATATGGATTAGAAAGAAATTTCCCCCTTTCTCTTTATCCTTTATTTCTATGGATCAGACATTTTTTTTTATGGAAGAAAAAAAATGGATTTAGTTCATATTCACGAAGCCCTAGATTTTTGGGCCGAGCTGGATTTGAACCAGCGTAGACATATCGTCAACGAATTTACAGTCCGTCCCCATTAACCGCTCGGGCATCGACCCAGGAAGAATTTATTCTAGGGTTTTTGATAATCTATGATTAACCTCCTTTCATAATACTCCCTACCCCCAGGGGAAGTCGAATCCCCGCTGCCTCCTTGAAAGAGAGATGTCCTGAACCACTAGACGATAGGGGCATCACTAAACGATAGGGCCATATACAACCGCTCGTCATTATACTATAATGATAGTATGAGCAGTTTTTTAGAATTGTCAATATACTCGAAGAGTATAACTAGATCCAAAGCAAAGAGTCTTTCCTACTTTTCTGTTATGCTTTCTTAGGATTTTTTTTTAGTTGATGGTTAGGTTAATTCACGGATCATCTCCTACTTTTTAGGGAAATTCATTTAAAGGGTATAGAATAAGAATAGATTAATAAAAGGGATTCTAGATTAGTTCAGTACAGGTAGTGATTTGATTGATCTAACAGGAAAAAGAGTCCAATTTGATTTCTTTTTTGCAATTTACACTCCGTGCTTCATTTAGTGTTCAGACCAAAAATGCATGCATCCCACACTAAGTCATAAAATTCAAGAAAAAAATAGAGAAATTTTCAAAAACAAAGAAAAAAAGGTGAATAAATAATAAATTTAGTAGAAAAGTACTTTATCGGATTCGAACCGATGACTTACGTCTTACCATGGCATTACTCTACCACCAAATTAAAAAGCCCTTTATCGGATTTGAACCGATGACTTATGCCTTACCATGGCATTACTCTACCACTGAGTTAAAAGGGCTTTTTATTCAATTCCAAAATTAGCCACTTTGATTTCCCATTATGGGTCTACTGCATAATGTACATAATATATGTACATATAGAGATATATGTAGAGATTATATATGTATATATCGAGATCGAGATATAGAAGTTTATTCATGGCAAGGTTCAAAATCTTGAGAAAATCAAGAAAAATAAGAAAATCTTTCATATTCTCTCTTATCACTTGCACAAAGTAGAGGTTTTTTTTTATTTTATTATATAAAAAAATACGTATAATAAAATACGTGAAGAGAGGGTTGACACACTAAAAAATTATGAGTATAGTAGTATTCAATATATTTGAAGAGGGTAAGTTCATAGGTATGTAAACACGATCTCGTACGACTCACTAAACCAAAGCACGAAAGTTATATTATATTCTATTGTTTAGAGGAGGGAAACAAATATGATTCAATTGTTGAATAATATAAGAGAAAAGGCCAAAGGGGCAATAAGAGCTGCTGTCAAAAAAATGGTAGACTTTTTCTTTTTTATCTTTAGGCTATTGACTTTTCACGTGCTCAGAACGTTCTGCAGAATTAGGGACTTTTTTCTTTTATTGGCTGATCTTATGGTGAGATTTTTCTCCATTTATGTTTTACTTCCTATAATTCTAATTGGGTGGGGTATAAAGGAATTCGCGCTCTTCATATACCCATATGGCTGGTTAGTAATTTTCAGTGAGATACTTCTTATCTGTTTTGGTGAGAGATTGAAACTATTTTTAACAGGCATCTCTTGGAAAAACCTTCGAGTTCAAAACTTTTCCATTTTTCTTAAAAAGTTTTGGACGGATTTGTTGAAGCGATTTTTAACAGGTACCCCTTGGAAAGGGGGTACTTGAATATTCTCCAAGGATTCTAGTTGTTGCATTTTGAACAAACTATGTTAGAGTTTTAGCAACAATTTGCTTGTAAAAAGTGGGCAGTAGAATTTATATTGCAGAGTATAAAAATTATTCTACTGCCTGCCCAACAAAAAATAATAAACCATACCCTACATACCTAACTCCTCCCGGCTATGGGTTTTCTGTTTCCGAAGACTAGGAAAAAAGGAGGATTCTGGAACCCTAAGGGTTCGATGGTATATGGATATGAAAAATATAAGATTTCCGATCCTAGCGGGAAAAGGAAGGGAACAGATACCCAATATGATTCTTGAGAGGAACATTTGGTAATGGTCTTGGTCCTCTATGCTTTTTTTATGTGTTCTTAGTTCTATTCATCTTCTTAGATTCTTTTAAACAAGAATCTAATAAACTAGAATTGAGTGGAAAAGAGGGGAGGAAATTAGTAAATGGAGAGGATCGACTAACCAGAGACATTTAGGATCTTCTTTACATCAGGTAAATCCGTCGGGTCCTGTCCGCCTTTCTCTTTAAGTTACGACTCTTTGTTTCTTGCTTCTCTCAAGCCATAGGGAAAGTCTATGATGAATTTTTGAAATTCATCTCACTCTTTCTCTAGGGCTCGGACTTCATGATAAGTGGGGGAAGAAAACATCTTCCCCAATTTCTTTGTTCAGAATTGAACAAAAAGGAAAAGGAAGAAAGGGATTTAAGGGGGCAGTGCTGCCCCCTATATCTCCTAGTGTATATTGTAGGAATAATCAAACTATTCCTTACAGCAGTCTGGCACACTTACGTCCTCGCAAAGCAAATAATGATCATTGTAGTCGTAACCATAGAATAAGAATACGACCCTAATAGAAATGCATACATTAGGTTCATACGCTATTGGGATGGTAAGAAGATATGTATTTTACAGACCAGAGAGGCTATCTAAACCCTAAAATAAAGGCCCGCGATCGAAGTACCAATCGCTCACTGTCATGAACCTTCTCCATTTGATTCAATAAGGGGGAATTAGCCTCCTTCTCGAATGGCTACCCTTGACAAAGGGTAGCGTTGGTATCATAATCTACATGTAGCGGGTATAGTTTAGTGGTAAAAGTGTGATTCGTTCTATTAATAACTGAATTTGAAATGATATACTTAAGGTGTCCTTAAGTTTTTTATATTCCGATGAAAACTTTAGTTCTTATAAAGGATTTAATCCTTTTCCTCTCAATAGCATATTGAGGAAGAATATACATTCTCGCGATTTGTATCCAAAGACTAATGGAAATTGCATCCAAAATACAAATTGGATTATGAGTACAGAGTCGCGAAGCATAATTTTGCATTGGATTAAGTATTCCCATTTTTTAAATATGAGTAAAGGATCTATGGATGAAGATACAAAAAAGTTTATTTCCAATCGTAACTAAATCTTCTTTTGTTAAAAAAGGAAATGGAAGCCTAATAGCTAAAAAACGGTAGTTTTGGTTTACTAGAACCATCAGCATATTGTTTCAGCTCGGTGGAAACCCAATTCTTTTCCTCAGGATCTCTTGAATAAAATTAGGGAACGAAGTAAGTAGATTAGATAGATTTAGTAGAATTTCTATTTCCTACTCTATAGGGATCATCTAGAAAGCGGAGAGCTTTGGTTCCATTCAGATAGAAAAGCTGACATAGATGTTAAGTGGTGAGAATATCCATAAAGGAGCCGAATGAAATCCAAATTTCATGTTCGGTTTTGAATTAGAGACGTTAAAAATAATCAACCAACGTCGACTATAACCCCTAGCCTTCCAAGCTAACGATGCGGGTTCGATTCCCGCTACCCGCTCCATTCTGTATAAAAGGACTATTCTATTTGTCTAGACATGGTAGAGGCCTGTATTCAACCTTTTTCGTCCACCAGTTTCCGGCCCTCCAGAGCGGAGTAGAGCAGTTTGGTAGCTCACGAGGCTCATAACCTTGAGGTCACGGGTTCGATTCCCGTCTCCGCACTTAGCTGTCTGTATAAAAGGACTATTCTATTTGTATGGATATGGTAGAGGGCTGGGCGGTATCCAACCCTTTTTTATTCATTAGTTCCCGGCCCTAGAGGGCCAAATTGAGCAGTTTACAAAGTCACTTGCCCCTACAAGAAGAACTCTCAAGGCTCCTTCCTACCCTGCAGAAAAGAAAAATGAAATGAAAGAAAGGCACAGTCTACCTCCCTTCCCTTTAAAAGCAGTTTGCCAGTTGTTCGTCTCGGTGAATCCCTGATTTAGGGAGTCCTGTTGGCGAGTTCAATTCCCGCCGCCGGAGCCCCCTTTTTTTTGAGTGGGGTGCAAAGGAAGGGTAAGATAGTAAGGGATACGGTATTAGACTAACACCTACTTAATTTAATATAAGTAGTTAAGTAGTCAACTAGACTAAATTTTTTATCATAGTACCTTACTAAATTAAGCTGGCGAGCGGCGGGAATCGAACCCGTATCTTCTC